GAATAAAAAAAAAAAAAAGAAACAAAGGGAAAGTTCTTATTCGAAGCGCCTCGTAATCGTCAACCAATTCTGTGCTTCAATATAATTACCAGGAGTAAGCGTTATAGCCTGTTTCCAATACTCAGCGGCTTGAGCGAACCAAGCCTCCGCCATTTCAGAATCTCCTTGTTGAATGGCCTGTTCTCCGCGGTCGGAATAGGCGGGTCAATTCCCTCCCTGAGAACCGTACTTGAGAGTTTCCTATCTCATACGGCTCGACAACCAACTCTTTTGTTTTGGTGTACCAGTTTTTTAACTTTAACCTACTTTAACTTTCTATCTAATTGAATGTCTAATTGAATGAGATTTCTTATAGATATTTGGTTTTTCTTGGATTAAACAAAAGAGAGTAATTACATGAGTTTCAAACTTTCATTTTGATTTAATTAATATATTAATTAATATAATAAGTTTTATCTTTTCTCCTACCTTCAGAAAAAAAAGTCATGTCCACTGTTATTAGATATTAGAATTTTCTGAAAGGTAACTATCCCGCTTTCAGATAAAAATTTATATAGAATCTTTGAAAAAGACTTTTTTTCATACTTCATAAAAAAGAAAAAGACTTACTGTCTTTAGGATCTGATGCTACACCGCTGCTCAATACCTTAGGGGATCTACTCTATTACATAAGTAGATTCCTAAGATTTATCTCATATTATGATATAAATAAACAGCTTTTGTTGTATCGGTCCAAAACCTTTCCAAATTGATCTTTACGGTGCTTCCTCTATCAATTCAATCTTTTTTTATCCATAGAAAGAAAGTATTTAGGCATATCTAGTCTTCACTTCATATTTCGACCTATGAAGTTTATTTATTTGCTACAGCTGATAAAAAATCGTTTTGGACGATGCTTATGTAGAAAGCCCTTTTTTTTTTTCTAGTATTTCATTGACTAGCTGTTCGTTTTTTTTTTCTATAGTGGAGATAGTCGCACGTAATGACAGATCACAGCCATATTATTAAAAGCTTGTGGTAAAAAGGGGTTTCGTTCTAATGCCCGAAAATAATATTCTAAAGCTTTGGTATGTTCCCCATTACTTGTGTGGATAAGGCCTATATTATAGAGTATATAACTTCGATCATAGGGGTCAATTTCTAGTCGCATAGCTTCATAATAATTCTGTAATGCTTCCGCATAATTTCCTTCAGATTGAGCCGACATCCGTTACGGTCGTCATTCGCTTTAACGAATTCTCCGTTTCAGAACCGTATGTGAGATTTTCATCTCATACGGCTCCTCCTTTTAAGTGCATAATGAAAATAATATATGGAAAAAAGTGATGTCATTATGAACTAAGCGGGGCTAATGTTTTTACAAGAAATCCCTAGCCAACCTTCTTGCAAAAGATCTTTTCTTACTACCAAGTGGGTTCATGCTAGATAAAAATAAAAAAGTAAACTCTAAAAATTTCTTTGTTCTCAACGCCCCTCAATTTCCAGGAATTAGTCACTTCAACAGTCTTCAATGGTTATACGGGTATCCAAAGTACGAACGAGATGGATGCTTATTGTTCCAACCATTTTAATTGGTCCCAATCCCAAAGAAGAAAAAGAACGAAAGGGAATCATTTTGAATAAAGTTTTTGTGTTGTTGATTTCTCGGCGTAGTGCTTCTTCCCCTATGCCTCCTATTCATATATTGTATTAGTGTAGTAGGATTGATCTCTAATACGGGGAACCATAGGTAAAAACCTTTTGCTCAATACTAGAATTCACAATTGAAGCATCTAAGGCTGCATTAATCGTGGATACATGACAGAAGGGATTGCTTTTTTTATATTCTAAACTTCACCTTCAAAAGCGTAGATTTTTTTTTCAATACTTGTTTTTCTTTCTATTCCAAATCGGCGAGAAATAACAAAAATAATGATAATCAAATCGCACCATCTCTGTAATAAGTAAATGCCTCTTTTTCTCCGGAAGTTGTCGGAATGACTCGTAATAAGATATCGGCTACAATTGTAAAGGTTTTATCAATAAAATTTCCATTTATACGCGATCTTGGCATAGGTAGTAATCCATTATATAACTCTTTTTATTTCGTTTACCTTTTCTTTTGTAAGAAAATTTTCTCACAAACAAAGGAATTTTATAGTACGAACTAACATAAAAGCGGACTCATTAAAAAAAACCTTCTATCTACTTCCAATTAAAATTTTTCCGGTCAAAAAAAAGTATCTATTAACCATAATCTAAAAAACGATGAATAACTCGCTATTCACCCAGGTACTCAGTCATAATCCTGATGTCGGAGAGATGGCCGAGTGGTTGAAGGCGTAACATTGGAACTGTTATGTAGGCTTTTGTTTACCGAGGGTTCGAATCCCTCTCTTTCCGTACTTTCAACTAATTCACCAATCGTACGTGATTGACCACAATGTATCACAAATCAAATAAAAAAGAATAGATATAAAATCTACCTTGTTTTAATTTTGAAATAGATTCTCTATTCCTAATTTTTTTGATATGGAAAATGCTGGGAAGAGCAAACAAGGGGCCCAAATCTCCCTACCAATCTATGATACATGAATAGGAAAAAGATTCCCCGACAAAATCCCTTACCTTGTGCCTTTTTATTTTTAATAAAAAACGAGGGCAAAGGGGAGTTGTCCGAACTCTTGTTTTTAGTTATTTTTTTTTTACTTAAGTTAGGGTTATTAAGTCTGTCGAGAGTAATATTCTACGACAAGCAATTCATTTATTTTCAAACCGACGCATTTCCTATCTATTATTTGATTGACTAACCCTTCATATTGAAATGTGTGAAGAGTCAGATGGTTTGGCAATTCCTCAGGGGCAGATGAATCAAGAAGATTTTGAACCAAAGTTCTAGAGTTTTGTTCATCCTTCACTGTAATAATATCTCGGGGTTTGCAGCGATAACTTGGTATATCAACTATACGACCATTAACTAAAATATGTCCATGGTTAACTAATTGGCGCGCTTGAGGAATAGTCAAGGCCATACCCAATCGAAAAAGAATGTTATCCAAACGCATTTCAAGTAATTGTAGTAAAACTTGACCTGTTGACCCCTTGGCTTTTCCGGCGATACGAACATATTTAAGTAATTGGCGTTCTGTAAGACCATAATGAAAACGCAATTTTTGTTTTTCTTCTAAACGAATACGATATTGAGATTTTTTTCCGGAGCGTGATTGGTTTCTAAGATCGCTTCCTGCCTTAGGCCTTTTACTAGTTAGTCCCGGTAAAGCCCCCAGACGGCGTATTTTTTTAAAACGAGGCCCTCGGTAACGTGACATAAAGACTCCTTTTTTTATTGAAATTGTATAAAACTAAACAAAATGAAAACTGAACTAAATGATAATGATAAATGACGTGAAATCCACTCCAATAAACTATTGGAATACAAAGAGTAAGAAGATATATTCTCTCACTATACAGATTTTTTTTATTGTATATACAATATATATAAATCAAATAAATCACAAAAATTTTTCTTTATTTATTTTGCAAAGATCTAACTCTTTTACCCAATATATCTTCCTATATGGAAGTTTATATGACATAATATAAATGGAGTGGTAACTCTTGGAAAAAGGTGAAAGAAGTCTTTTTAATCTTCTTTTATTTTGAAAGTACATTCAAAATCATGTAAAAAACGAAAAAATATGTAAAAGCCTGCTATCGGAATCGAACCGATGACCATCGCATTACAAATGCGATGCTCTAACCTCTGAGCTAAGCGGGCTCAAATAAATAGTGACTATAAATAAATAAAACATAACCTTAATTAATAGAATATAGCAGTATATCGACTTTCTAATTTTCATTTTCTTAGTTTCTAAATAAGAAAATCTTAATTAGATCAGAAATCTTTTTTTTTAAGTTAAATGATATCTGATTTGAAATTCTTGTTTTTTTTGTTCTAACCTCATGCTATTATTATTATTTTAGACTTTTTTTCTTTTTATTTCTAATATACTATCGAATTAATATTCGAATATAATTTTTTATAATTATTCGAATTTCAAATATACGAAGTAGACTTAAAATCTTTTTCCATTGCACATTGTAGAATTCTAAGTTTTAATAATAATTAAAAATTTCTTTTCATGAAAGTAAAAAAAAAAAAAAGAATCGACCGTTCGACTATTTCTTAAAATTTAAGACAAATATGAGAAAAAGAAGAACATATATATGTTATGTAATATATAACCATATTGAATTGCAAATAAAAAAATGATAGAATCTTTGTTGATTAGACTAAATCAACATGGGTGGGGCTCACAAAAATGAAAGAAGATACCAAAGAAATAAGTATCTATATGTAATGAATTCCAAGGTTTCCGCATAAGAAAAAGTGGACAGACATCATAATGAGATCCTAATAAAAAAGGGGATATGGCGGAATTGGTAGACGCTACGGACTTAATTGGATTGAGCCTTGGTATGGAAACCTACTAAGTGATAACTTTCAAATTCAGAGAAACCCTGGAATTAACAATGGGCAATCCTGAGCCAAATCCTTGTTTACGCGAACAAACCTGAGTTTAGAAAGCGAGAAAAAAGGGATAGGTGCAGAGACTCAATGGAAGCTGTTCTAACAAATGAAGTTCACTACCTTGTGTTGATAAAGGAATCCTTCGATCGAAACTTCAAATCAAAAAGGATGAAGGAGAAAAGCCTATATTGTCTAAATATAGGTAACACAAAACGATCTCAAAAACGACGACCTGAATCTCGATTTCTATTTTGTTTATAAAAAAATAGAAATGTTGTGAATCAATTCGAAGTTTAAGAAAAAATCAAATATTCATTGATCAAATAATTCACTTCATACATAGTCTGATAGATCCTTGGTGGAACTTATTAATCGGACGAGAATAAAGATAGAGTCCCATTCTACATGTCAATACTGACAACAATGAAATTTATAGTAAGATGAAAATCCGTTGACTTTTTAAATCGTGAGGGTTCAAGTCCCTCTATCC